AATATTCCTGTCAACAAACAACAATTTTAATAATTAAACATGAAAAAAACTACTCTCTCATTACAGGAGAGGGTAGACTAGTTCTAATAACTACAATTATTAATTACTATTTATACTTATAGTAACTAATAATAATGAATTAATAATTAATAATGTTTCATTTTTTAATAAACTTTCTAACTATAATTCGTAATAATAAAAAGTCATTATAATGGTGGTTACCATTTGCTTTTTACAAATAAAAAGAATATCTCTATTCTACACCGAAAACGAAGACTAAAACTTTAGTTTAGTGAAAAAGCCCCTTATCGGATTTGAACCGATGACTTACGCCTTACCATGGCGTTACTCTACCACTGAGTTAAAAGGGCCCTTTGTATTCAATTCATGAATTATAGCCATTTTCATTATGAGTCTACTGCACTGCATACTGCAAACAAATATAAATAATATATGTATATATCATGTATATATCATATACATAGGGGTTTCATTTATATTTATAAAGTAAAGGATCAATTCGATTTACCCTCAAAAGGTGAAGCGGGTCAATTTTATTTTAATAATGCAATGAATTGTTTCAAGACCGACCCCGCCTGTTTCCTTTTACTGACCAATCAAAACGAGATTTACTCGATTGATACATGTACCAATCTGACACTGACATAGATTCAATAGATTTTATTGAATTATGTGATGTGTGATGAAGGTATTCGTACCCTGAACCGAATTTTTATAAAAAAGTAAAAAAGAGAATTTCTATCGTTTTTGAATTTTCTGACTTAATGTGAGATAGTGATATGCATGGCCTATTTTATCTGAACAACGAAGGAAGCAACGAGTTTTAAGTTAAAATTAATGAGTGAAGAAGAAAAGAAATTAAGTGAGTTTTTACACCCTTTTCCGTTATGCTGGACCAATCACTGCCTGAACGGACAGAATCCTATACCTCCTTTCGCTATATTCGCTATACTATATATAGTATATATAATATATATACTATTATATATACTATATATAGTATTTTATATAAATACAAATTAAATAAAGCAAAAAAATAAATAAATGAAAATTGGACGGTTCATTTATTCCCATCCAATAAAAAATTCTATGGAATCATAACACAAAAGTAGAAAAGAGTGTTCGGATTTAGTCATATCATTAGATTATATTGACAATTCCAAAAAACTATACATACTATCATCATAGTATGATGACAGTCGGGCGGATATGCCCCTATCGTCTAGTGGTTCAGGACATCTCTCTTTCAAGGAGGCAGCGGGGATTCGACTTCCCCTGGGGGTACTACGAAAGGAAGTTGATTATGGATTATCCATAAGCCTAGAATGAATTCTTCCTGGGTCGATGCCCGAGCGGTTAATGGGGACGGACTGTAAATTCGTTGGCGATATGTCTACGCTGGTTCAAATCCAGCTCGGCCCAAAAATTCGCCGCTCCATAAATATGATATAACCAATGATATAATAAATTTGTCTTCCATAAAAATGGAATCCTTCTCTTTTACGGATCAAGCATTTTTTCTTATGTATCCATGTTTTTCTGATTCATTCTGATCTTATCTTTCTAAGACTCTAGATTGGTAATACATAATCAAAGATTATGAAAAGAAAAATAGTTTTTTCTCGTTGAAAGGTTGATTATCCATTTTCGGCACTAAAAAAACATGGGTTACTAGTAATCTGTGTTACTTTGACTATAGTCCATATCTCTGTGTTACTTTCAGTATAGTCCATATCTATGTGTATATAATATCAGTTAGTATATCATTCAATATCAGTTAGTATATCATTCATGAATATCAGTTAGTATATCATTCATGTCTCTCTTACAACACGACGAAGAAAATAAAATGGTTTTTTAAAACCATTAAGAATAAAACCATTAAGTTAAGAATATGTATACCATACACCTCGCCGGGATTGTAGTTCAATTGGTCAGAGCACCGCCCTGTCAAGGCGGAAGCTGCGGGTTCGAGCCCCGTCAGTCCCGAACTAGGATCCGATCCGTTAAATAAATGGATAAATTTATTTAACGTGAAAAAAGAAAGAGGGAGCAAGAGCTAATACCCAGCGGGATCCCTATTTCTTTTGTTTTTATTTCGTATTTATCATCAGACAAATACGGAAATTTCCGTTTCTTTCATTAGTGCCGATTGATAAGAGAGAGACATAACATAATAGTTAGATTCGTACAATCGGTAGTATTCTTATATTTACTTTACTATTTGAATTTAAGAGATACTTGTCCACTTTTGTTTTTCAATATTCTTGATGAATAAAATAGAAAAGAGTACCCCTTTTTACCGGAGTACATATGCAAATTGTATTCGTTTATTGTACGAGACACAACGAACTTAACATAAGTGCCTCGACAGAGTACTTGTCAGGGTAAATAAAAACCCCTTTGAGCTCCAACTTTTTTTTTGGGGGGGGGTATCCTCAATGACTAATTGGAAACAATCTATCTCATTTTCATTCAAATAAACTAAATTGCACACTAAATTTTTTATGTATGCCTTCCAGTTACAGTCCCAATTGAAGGAAGAAATACTAATAAAATAAAAGAGGAGAATGAGTAACTTTTATTAAATTCATTGGAATTATATTCGATTTTTTCTACTTAACTCGTCCTTTTTCCATCTCACTCCTACTCTTTTCTTTGGATCTGTGTGTCATCCATAGAATACCATACCAGTCATATAATACCTCATAATTGTATGTATATATATAATATAACGAAGGAGGAATATATAGGGAAGACGATAGGGTTGGGTTATTTATAGAAAAGAAAAATTGGAAAAGGATGTAAATTTCCTGATCCAATAAAGAATCCTTTTTCAGATTTAGTATAGATAAAGGATCTTCCTATGTTATACTATTCAATTCTCGACGATGAATTTATTTGATAGATCATATATTGTTATTCATAATACTGATCCGATTCAGTATCATCAGGATGCAATTCATCCCATTGAATTTACAGGAATCCAATTTCTCATCTCTATGGGATTAGATCCCGAGTTATTGCGAAGTAAAAAAAAAAATGAGATTATGGAAGTAAATATTCTCGCATTTATTGCTACTGCACTGTTCATTCTAGTTCCTACTGCTTTTTTACTTATCATCTACGTAAAAACAGTCAGTCAAAATGACTAATTTGATTGAAACTTGAATTATTAGTTCTTATCAATGATTGAAGAAAGGAATTCAAACTTCAAGTCTTAAACGAAATGATCTGGCTGGAATCATAAGTATCTGAGATAATAAGTATCTGAGATAGTAGTATCTAAGCCTAGATAGTATGGTAGAAAGAATTATATATAATTCTTTCTACCATACTATCTAGTATTGTATAGTTATATACTATTATATAGTATATATTATCATATTCATTATTTTCATAGAAAGTTGTATTGTATACGGATATAGACTTTTTCCTATAAAAAAAAGCCCATATCTAGATCAATATACAATATGTATGTACATGGATTAGATGTATATCTAAATAGTACATCAAAATAGCAGCCCAATTCTTTTTTTTGGCTACATTTACCTGTGTGTATTTCGATCGATCCAAAATAATCGAAGGCCGACTGTTCTAATTCTTAACCTATTTTAGAATTTATTTATTATTTATATAGGATAGATCCTGAGATCCATCAAAAGAATCAACGGAGCAAGAATAATATGGGCGTATACTAATCTATTAGAAATTTCAAAATAAATAAAAAAAGAAAACGAAACCAAAGAATCTTTTTCTTTTTTTAGATTTCCCACCACAAGAAGCTATTGCTTGATCCATTAACAGAAAACATGATCCGCGGAGTTCTATTCTATGATAATTTATTCAGATTTGTAAAAGGGAATAGGTTAATAGAGTAGACTCCTCTCCATTCCATTTTTTATGCTTAAGACATGAGATGAGTCAAAAAAGCATAAAAAATGGAATGGAGAGGAGTCTAAAAGAAAGGTGAAATACACGATACGTGAATCGTGCAACGAAAGAAGGATCTAATCTTCTTATGTGTAGAACCTCTTTTCTTTGGTTTGGACAACAACTAGTCACTTCCAATAGAAAGTATGTATTGCCATAATCTAATTAGATTAGCGGAACGACTTTATGTTCTCTTAGAACAGTAAAAGTCAAAAAAGAGGGAAACAAATAAAGAAAAAAATAAAAAAACCCATTTCTGGTTTTTGTTCATTGTAATATCCATAATTCTGGTAAGAACTGGTTTATTAAAATAGAATGTTTAGGAAGAATCCGGTTGAAAAAATTTTCCTATCATGCGTAGATTTGAGTTTTGAAATAGAACTATAGTAAAGTAATCATTCATTGTTTGATCGAATGGTTATTATTCATTATTGTATTTTCTTATTCATTACTGTATTTCAGTATAATTTTGAAACAGAGACATTCTTAAAAAAGAAAAAGCTTCGCAAAACGCTCAATTAAACAATTCATACAATTAAATTAAAAAACTAGTAGTACCCCTCCCTAAAGTCCACTCCTTCCCCATACTACGAGTGAGAGGGAAAATGTAAAGACTACCATTAAAGCAGCCCAAGCGAGACTTACAATATCCATATGAATTATGTCTCCTATCTCTATGAAGGAATTATTTAATTATTAATCAATAATCATAGTGGAATTAATGGCGCAGAGTCAAAATAGAATTCTGACTTAAAGCTATTAATGAACCAATCCAATGAATCTACTTGTAACAATATTCTAAGATTTAATGAACCAATCCAATGAATCTACTTGTAACAATATTCTAAGATTTCTGGTAGAATTTTTAAGTATAAGTATTAAGTACAGATATGATACACATACCTTTTCTTGAAAAATTAGATAGCAAAGGAATACTTCTATCCTAATGAAATGAAACATGTGGGAATACTAAGACCTATTGTTTGTTACCCTTTTTTTTCGACTTTTACTTTTACTCTATAAAAATAAGAGTTGACCGACTATCCTGATTGAATGTTTGATTACTCAGAGACCCTCGTGAGTCTGGATACAAAGTTTCTTCAATCCTTTCCACAACTCTTAAATGGATTTCCCCTCAGCCTATCCAATCTAATTCCAGATGGAGTCAGTAGACACAATTTTAGTAATGGTAGTGAAAAATAATTAGGAATTCTTGATACTCTTTCGTACAATCTCTTCTTCAATCCTAGGAGAAAAATGGATTGTCTTTTAGGAACCTTTGGATACTTTCGACCTCTGATTTTCGTCGTTCTGAATCCCAGAATTGACTCTCACTATTAAAAATAAAATAGTGAGAGTCAATCATATTACTAAGTAAGACTCACTTCATCCCTATTTGTATCGGTTTGAGCCACACCCAAGGACCAGATTTTGAGAAAAAAAACTATCGATAGGCTTATACTTCTCCGGCTCCGGGGACAAAATTCGTCGAATTAAATCAGTAGAATAAGAAATCCCCCGTTTTTTGTTGATCAGGCGACACCCAGATTTGAACTGGGGATAAAGGATTTGCAGTCCCCTGCCTTACCACTTGGCCATGTCGCCAAATCCGATCCAAATCTCAAAAAAAAATATAAAATAGGTAAAAAAAGAGTATTCATCCATATTCTTTTACTAAGATTCTATTACTAATTCTTTTCTTTTTTTTATCCAATCCAATTATTCTCTTCGATTGGTTATCACACCCCTTAAAAACTCCCCTTCTCCTTCCATTGAGAAGGTAAAAAATGGATTTTCGGTCACAGACTGAAAAATTTAGTGCAAATTGGAACCATTAACTATTTTTTTTTTTTTTTTTTTAGTTAAAAGTTCTTCAATTTGTATCTCAAATTGTTGCCTTTCCTTACTGGCATAACAAATCAATTCAAATATAACAATATATATGATATGTGTATATGTAAACCCACACCCCAAAAACAAAAATTGTTACACATATATCGGGACGAGTCTTTTTTATGTACATATCCCATATCCTTATAGAGAATCGTCGTTCTTTTTTTTTCGTTTTCTATAATACAATAGAAAAAGTGGAAATTATGATATAGTGTGACCTGACTTCTGTTGCCACAAGCAAAATTGCTATAAAAAAAAGATGAGATGAGATATGTGGATAGGTGGATAGCTATACTGGCATATACTTTACTTAGGAAATATTATTCCTATTACGCAATTCAATCATATTCCATAAATCCATATATTATATTATATATAGTAAAATAGTAAAAGTCAAATTATATTTATATATAGTAAAAGTAAAAAAATCCGAAATTTTTTTTTTTCAACATGAAATAAAATTAACTTTAACTAAAAGGGGAAACCATATTACTACTGGCTTTCTTTATCTCATTCATAGAGATTCGATTTCATTCTGAATCCATTTATTTTTTTGGTACCCAATCAATCTAATCGTATTATCATAATAATAGGTAGAAGTTGGATGAATTTTTATATTCTATATAAGACTCCATAAGTGTAAGTGACGGAATTATTCTGGGAATGCTTTATAAATTCATTTCCATTTGTACCTGTCGCAAATTCGAACTTGTCTTGCGTCGAAAATGCTCTTCATTCCTCTGTCTCATTTCCGTTCTCATACGTATGAAGTACATTTACGGGGTTGTCTAAAATTTCATGTGATTCAGTAAACAGAATATACATTCCATCATTGCGAAATCGATCCATATGGTTCGATAAATAGTGAGCTAATAATGGGATTTTTCGATAAAGGGGAAACTGAAAATTAAGATGCTCTGGAATGATGGAAATGAGGGAATGTCCACAATACCTGGATTTAGTCAGATCCAATTTGAGGGATTTTGTAGGTTTATTAATGAGGGCTTGACGGAAGAATTTCATAAGTTTCCGAAAATGGAAGACACAGATCAAGAAATTGAATTTAAATTATTTGTAGAAAGATATCAATTGGTGGAACCCTTGATAAACGAAAGAAATGCTGTGTATGAATCACTCACATATTCTTCTGAATTATATGTACCCGCGGGATTAATTTGGAAAACCGGTAGAGATATGCAAGAAGAAACTATTTTTATTGGAAACATTCCAATAATGAATTCCCTGGGAACCTTTATAGTAAATGGAATATACAGAATTGTGATCAATCAAATATTGCAAAGTCCTGGTATTTACTACCGTTCAGAATTGGACCATAACGGAATTTCTGTCTATACCAGCACCATAATATCAGATTGGGGGGGGAGATCAGAATTAGAGATTGATAGAAAATCGAGGATATGGGCCCGTGTGAGTAGGAAACAAAAAATATCTATTCTAGTTCTATCGTCGGCTATGGGTTCGAATCTAAGAGAAATTCTGGATAATGTTTGTTACCCTGAAATTTTCTTGTCTTTCCTTAATCTGAATGATAAGGAGAAAAAAAAGATTGGGTCAAAAGAAAGTGCTATTTTGGAATTTTATCAACAATTTGCTTGTGTAGGCGGGGATCCGATATTTTCTGAGTCCTTATGTAAGGAATTACAAAAGAAATTTTTTCAACAAAGATGTGAATTAGGAAGGATTGGTCGACGAAATATGAACCGTAGACTGAATCTTGATATACCTCAGAACAATACATTTTTGTTACCACGAGATGTATTGGCTGCTGTGGATCATTTGATCGGAATGAAATTTGGAATGGGTACACTTGATGATATGAATCACTTGAAAAATAAACGTATTCGTTCTATAGCGGACTTGTTACAGGATCAATTTGGACTGGCTCTTGTTCGTTTAGAAAACGCAGTTCGAGGAACTATATCTGGAGCAATTCGTCATAAATTGATACCGACTCCTCAAAATTTGGTAACTTCAACTTCATTAACAACCACTTATGAATCGTTTTTTGGCCTACATCCTTTATCTCAAGTTTTGGATCGAACTAATCCATTGACACAAATTGTTCATGGGCGAAAATTGAGTTATTTGGGTCCTGGAGGATTGACGGGTAAAACTGCTAGTTTTCGGATACGAGATATTCATCCTAGCCACTATGGACGTATTTGTCCAATTGATACGTCCGAAGGAATCAATGTTGGACTTATTGGATCCTTAGCCATTCATGTGAGGATTGGCCATTGGGGATCCATAAAGAGTCCGTTTTATGAAATATCTGAAAGATCAAAAAAGGAGGCACAGATAGTTTATTTATCACCAAATAGAGATGAATATTATAGGGTAGCAGCTGGAAATTCTCTGGCCTTGAATCAGAGTATTCAGGAAGAACAGGTTGTTCCAGCTCGATACCGTCAAGAGTTCCTGACTATTGCATGGGAACAGATTCATCTTAGAAGTATTTTTCCCTTCCAATATTTTTCTATTGGAGCTTCTCTCATTCCTTTTATCGAGCATAATGATGCGAATCGGGCTTTAATGAGTTCTAATATGCAGCGCCAAGCAGTTCCGCTTTCTCAGTCCGAGAGGTGCATTGTTGGAACTGGACTGGAACGTCAAACGGCTCTAGATTCGGGGGTTTCCGCTATAGCCGAACATGAGGGAAAGATCATTTATACTGATCCTCACAAGATTATTTTTGCAAGTAATGGAGACACTACTACAAGTAACGGAGACACTACTATAAGTATTCCATTAGTTATCTGCCAACGTTCCAACAAAAATACTTGTATGCATCAAAAACCTCAGGTTTCGCGAGGTAAATGCATTAAAAAGGGACAAATTTTAGCGGACGGTGCGGCTACAGTTGGTGGGGAACTCACTTTAGGAAAAAACGTATTAGTAGCTTATATGCCATGGGAAGGTTACAATTTTGAAGACGCAGTACTAATTAGCGAACGTTTGGTATATGAAGATATTTATACTTCTTTTCACATCCGGAAATATGAAATTCAGACTCATATGACAAGCCAAGGACCCGAAAGAATCACTAGGGAAATACCACATCTAGAGGCTCATTTACTCCGCAATTTAGACAGAAATGGAGTTGTGATGCTGGGATCTTGGGTAGAAACAGGTGATATTTTAGTAGGAAAATTAAGGCCTCAGACGGCAAACGAATCCTCGTATGCTCCAGAGGATAGATTATTAAGAGCCATTCTTGGAATTCAGGTATCCACTGCAAAAGAAACTTCTCTAAAACTACCTATAGGCGGAAGAGGGCGCGTTATTGACGTGAGATGGATCCGAAAAAGGGGGGGTTCCAGTTATAATTTAGAAATGATTCGTGTATATATTTCACAGAAACGTGAAATCAAAGTAGGTGATAAAGTAGCTGGAAGACATGGGAATAAAGGTATCATTTCCAAAATTTTGCCTAGACAAGATATGCCTTATTTGCAAGATGGAACACCTGTTGATATGGTCTTCAACCCATTAGGAGTACCATCACGAATGAATGTGGGACAGATATTTGAATGTTCGCTCGGGTTAGCGGGAGATCTGTTAAAAAGACATTATAGAATAGCATCTTTTGATGAGAGATATGAGCAAGAGGCTTCGAGAAAGCTAGTGTTTTCTGAATTATATGAAGCCAGTAAGCAAACAAAAAATCCATGGGTATTTGAACCGGAATATCCGGGAAAAAGCAGAATATTTGATGGAAGAACAGGAAATCCTTTTGAACAACCTGTCTTAATAGGAAAGTCCTATATTTTAAAATTAATTCATCAAGTTGATGATAAAATCCATGGACGTTCTAGTGGACATTACGCACTTGTTACACAACAACCCCTTAGAGGAAGGGCAAAGCAAGGGGGACAACGAGTAGGAGAAATGGAAGTTTGGGCTTTAGAGGGATTTGGTGTTGCTCATATTTTACAAGAGATGCTTACTTATAAATCTGATCATATTAAAGCTCGTCAAGAAGTACTTGGTGCTACGATCATTGGAGGAAGAGTATCTAACCCAGAAGATGCTCCAGAATCTTTTCGATTGCTCGTTCGAGAACTACGATCTTTAGCTATAGAACTGAATCATTTCCTTGTATCTGAGAAGAACTTCCAGATTAATAGGAAGG